GGAACTGCTATGTAGGCTTTTGCTTACCGAGGGTTCGAATCCCTCTCTTTCCGTACCTTCACCTAATTCATCGATCTTACTAACCACAATAGATCAAATAGCAATGGATACGACTATTCCAACAGTTAGACCTTTCTTTGATATGGATTCTCTATTCCTAATGGCTGTGGTACAGAAAATACTGTGTAAAGAAAAGAGTAGACAAGGAATGAAAATCTCCCTCTCGGTCTATGATACCTAAATGGAAGAAAAATCCGGATCAAACCCTTAATTTATCTTAACCTTAGGTTAATTTACTTCGCCGAAAGGGAGCAAAATGGGTCGAACCCTTATTCTTATTAGTGTTGATTTTATTTTTGTTAGGTTTAAGTCTGACGAGAATAATACTCTACAACTAGCAATTCATTTATTTTCAAACCGACCCATTTACTATCTATTATTTGATTGACTAATCCTTTATATTGGAATGGTTGAAGAGTCAAATGGTTTGGCAATTCCTCATGGGGGGATGAATCGAGAGAATTTTGAATTAGAACTTTAGATTTTTGTTCATCCCTCGCCGCAATAGTATCTCGGGGTTTGCAGCGATAACTTGGTATATCTACTATACGACCATTGACTAAAATATGTCTATGGTTAACTAATTGGCGAGCTCCCGGAATAGTCGGAGCCATACCCAAGCGAAAAAGAATGTTATCAAGGCGCATTTCAAGTAATTGTAGTAAAACCTGACCTGTTGACCCTTTTGCCTTTCCGGCGATACGAACGTATTTAAGTAATTGTCGTTCTGTAAGACCATAATGAAAACGCAATTTTTGTTTTTCTTCTAGGCGAATTCGATATTGGGATTTTTTCCCGGAACGCGATTGGTTTCTAAGATCACTTCCAGCTCTGGGCCTTTTATTAGTTAGCCCTGGTAAAGCCCCCAGGCGGCGTATTTTTTTGAAACGAGGACCTCGGTAACGCGACATAAAGACTCCTTCTTCTTATTTATATTTAATTATTAATTCTTATTGATGAAATTTCATTCTACAGAATAAACCTAAACTAAAAATGAACTAAATTCTAAATAAAGCGAAATTTACTGAAGTATTATTCTATTAAAGAATAATGAGATGAGTTGGATAAATATCCAGATCTTTATATTCTATATATAGAAAAAGAAAAGGATTCTTTTCGTTAGATAGTTGGAAATTCCTATCACATAATAAATCAAGCGCTTTTGCCAAAAGAGGAAGACATTTTTTTTTTCAATATTCTTTGATTTCAAAGATGCATTATCAATCATATAAAACATAGAATAAAATAAATAGAGAAAAGCCGACTATCGGAATCGAACCGATGACCATCGCATTACAAATGCGATGCTCTAACCTCTGAGCTAAGCAGGCTCACATAACATAAATTCGACATGTATAAGAATTCAATAAACTCTTAGAATCTTTGCTATTCACTATTATACTATTTTAATTCTTAGCTATTCATATTCGCTATTCATAATGAATATTAATATATTAAAGAATAGAATATAGAATTTCAAATAACTGTTAAATATTATAGAAGATAACGATTAATCTAGCGATATAGAATTTCCATTTTTCTTTTTTATCACAATTAAATATTCTTTTTTTAATATGATTTGATTTTTGAATTCAAAAATCAAATCATATTAAAAAAAGAATCGACCCTTTAAGTATTCGAAATTTCGTGGGTAAATGGGTGGAAGAGAGACAGATGTATAGCGTATGTATCCGCCTATATTGAATTGCCGATACAGAAATGATAAAATCATTTTTGATTGGACCGAATATAAGCCTCCTATAGATATAGAAGATGAAAGAAGATAGACAAGAAATCAAAGACAAAGAGGAGAAAACGCTTTTTCGAGACAGGAATCGGCATCTATCTAATGAATTCAACGGGTCCGGTATAAATGAAAGAAAAAGGGGAACGAGATCACAATGAGATTTTCATCTCAAAAAGGGGGATATGGCGAAATCGGTAGACGCTACGGACTTAATTGGATTGAGCCTTGGTATGGAAACTTACTAAGTGATAACTTTCAAATTCAGAGAAACCCTGGAATTAATAAAAATGGGCAATCCTGAGCCAAATCACGTTTTCCGAAAACAAACAAAGGTTCAGAAAGCGAAAATGAAAAAGGATAGGTGCAGAGACTCGATGGAAGCTGTTCTAACGAATGGAGTTGATTGTCTTACGTTAGTAGAGGAATCCTTCTATCGAAACTTCAGAAAAGATGAAGGATAAACCTGTATACATAATAGAGAAGAATTGTTGTCAATTGATTCCATATTGAAGAAAGAATCGAATATTCATTGATCAAATCATTCACTCCATAATCTGATAGATCTTTTGAAGAACTGATTAATCGGACGAGAATAAAGATAGAGTCCCGTTCTACATGTCAATACCGGCAACAATGAAATTTATAGTAAGAGGAAAATCCGTCGATTTCAAAAATCGTGAGGGTTCAAGTCCC